CCTGAATTTTTCCTCCTGCGGATGGGGAAAAAAGAGAGGGTTCCAAACCTAAATAAACATCCGATGTTCTTCTTTTTAGGTTCTACTTTCTTTTAATATTTAAGAGTCCTTGCTAGGTCAAGAAAAAACCTTTGGATCTAATACAGCAATGCTTGCATCACCAATATTGATTGTTCCCATTATTTTTTTGTTTGTTCTCTTTCTTTCATCGAAGACTATATACTTAAAAACTTGTTATTGTACGACCAAAGGATTCGAACAAAAAAACCTTTTCTACAACCATGAAAGGGGGCCCTCGCGGTTCCATATAAAGATGTCTGCTTGCTAATTCGGGGATTGATTGAACGATGCGAACCAACGATGACCAAGATCCAAAGACCAGAGACTCCCTTACAAGCGGCTGGCATTCCTATCCTCTTTCTTCTCTGTCTCTCCATCGTTCTGATTCTTCCTATGGCGGTCTAAGTCTGTGAGTGAACTTCCATCCGTTCTAAATCCATCCGTCCGTTATTTAGCTCATAGTTCTGGTGGTCCTCTCTCCTTCAGACAAACCTCGGGACTAAAGTCATTTCAATCAAGGCTCCTGCTAGTGCATCCTCCCGGAGAAATGAATCGAAGGGCTCAATAGCGCCAGTGGCTCCATCTCTCCCTAGCCGATTTAATGTTATATTTAATTGAACCATCAGCAGTGGGAGATCTATAGTATGGCGTATTCACCAGGTAGGAAGGAAGGTCGGTAAACCACAGTAAAGAGACTGCCCTTACTTCGTAACCTTCGCATCTTTGTCCTATCGAATGCATTCTCAGCCTGCCGTCCCATGCTTCCATACTTCAATTATTATGAAAGGCGGAAATTCAAAAATGATTTTTGTGGCATGCATTCCAGCTCAGCTGCATGTATATAGTAGAGATCAACCAATGGTTTGAGTTCTTCCCAGGGGCCTAATTCATAGCTTTAGTATCAACAGCATGAATAAGGCACCAATCTTTAGGCACTTCTAAAAACTGGACAACTTCTTTACTTTTCTCATTAAACTTCCGATTGACCGATCTTCTTCATAGGCCTTTCAACTAGAGCTCATGAGTAGTGCAACTCATAGTATGGTGGATGGGTAGCTGTATTTGTCCTGTTGAGCTGCTGGTGAATGTAGCTGGTCCCTTCATCTGTCCGACTCGGAACTATTATAGGAGCTGCCGTGACTCCTTCTCCCATGTCGAGATTAGTGAAGGGTGGAAACACTGGGTCTCCCAATGGTTTTCCATCTTGAGATACCGGATCTTGCTGCTGCTACTTGTCCTCCAAAGATGAAGTCAAGAAGAGAAAGCCTCTCCCTAGTCATGAGCCTATTCTTTAACCAGCGATCTCTGTTTTGAGCTTGTTGTTCTTCAGCACGTACCCTCGGATCCGCCTTGTAGGCGGCGAGCTCTTGCCCGGACGTGGTAGCTAAGAAAGCCTCTTTTCGCCTACGTCGTTGTAGTTGATGGAGTTGCCTGTGCTAAAGAAGCCTGTCTTCACCGAGATTCTAAGAGATTCCTCACTTCTTTATTGACAGAAGGGAGCTTACTCCGAGAGAGACTGGAGATCTGGGGGAAGCATCAAATAGGTAAACTCCACTTTCTCAGCTAGCTGTTCTCGCTGCTCTGATCACTGTTGCTGACGTAAGATCTGACTCTTTGACGTCTTGCTGTGTCCTACGCTGTGCGAAGTTTTACCTCTTCCGGCGTTCCTTCCTTCGATTGTATCGCCGGTGATCATGCCTTTTCCAGCGATTCCTCGCCTATTGAGTCAGTGGAGCTGGTAGTTCTCTAATCAATAGCTTTCTTCCTAAAGTGAAAGGGAAGAAGGGTACCTACTAACTGGGCAAGTCGCCATCAACCGACGCACTTATAGCTATTCCGGTTAAAGAGTAGGGAGAAAGGCTCAAACAAAATCCGGAGCTTTTCCTTAGCGGGATGAACCCGTAAAGGCAGATAACGCTCCACAACACCACAAGAGGAAGGCTGTCCCCCAACACCTCTCTCCTCCTCTGCTCAGCCAAGGACCTAAAGCCGGCTAGAAAGCAGTAAGCTATTTAATTAAGTAGGCTCGAGATGGTTCTAAGTGCCTCTCTTAGTCTGAGGACATCTTATCCAAAGCCAAAGCCCAAACCTAATCGGACCGTCCTTGCCTTTCCTATCCTAAGACAAGGTAGCTGTAGCTCTCGTTCCCTAGCTGCTAAAAGTACGAAAAAAGCCACCATTCCTTAGCACAAGCGCTAAGCGATAATAATTCCTTCAGAAGGAACCTATAATCTTGAGAGAGATACCAAAAACGAAAGATTCGTAGCCCTAATACGGGGGTTGGGGGGTTCTTGTGGAGCAGTCTGCTCAAGGATGATTCTCAAAGATCTTTCTCAAACCTTCAGTTCATTCCCTTATAACTAACTATATACTATATAATTAGAATAGTTAGGCAAAGGAATGTACCAAAAAGAACTGCTTTGACGGGACCGTCAAGCGGGCTCGAATGCCTTCAACAGATGCACCTATCCGCCGTACAGATTCCATCTTCTGGTCAGAGCTTCCCTTACTTGGGAGTATTCTTAGGAGTATTGCCCTAGCTAAGAGCTAAGAAGAAGTAGTAGCGAATACAGAGGCAGAAAGAAGACCCTGTTACTGAGCTCCCCCTGAGCGCAAGCAGCTCCCTGACTTTCTGAGTTATTTCCCTCCGTTCCCTTCAAAGCCGGAATGGTAGCCTTTTTCGGGATCTTTGCTATCCCATTGGTCGATCTGTCTTTCAATACTTCCATCTCCAAGTTGAACCCATTCCTTCACTTATTCAGTGAAGCACTTCAAATTCCTCATTACCTAACCCTAAATAGGCTTATTTTCACCTCGATTTGGTTAAGGCCCGTATACGACCTCCTCTTCCCCTTCCACCAACTGCTACGCTTGCAGAGGACGCCATTGCCATTGCTAAGTCTTGGTTGCTTTTATTAGTCCGAAAGGAAAGAAAGGCGTAACGATCTGGGCACTGTAGCTGTAAAGGTTCAATAGAAATTCTAGCCGCTGGGCTTTCGCTTGATCTTCTTTCCGGATGTTTAAAGCTGGACTTTGGCGAGTCTTCTTATTTAGAGTCTTGGCCGTACTACTTGCCTGCTGGCTAATGGCTTTCCTTATTGGGATTTCTTTCCTATTGCTTGTCTTCCTGGTCAATCAAGCTTTCGACGAGTGACTCTTGGTTGCGGGGCCAGGGAAGGGACCGACTATCTACTTACCCGCGAAAGGGAAAGTAAGAGAGGAAGAATGCGCGACTGGCTATCGAGAAAAAAGACATTCTCTGCCCTTCTTTCTTCACTCTCGTTCTAGAAGGCATTCCGTCAAGCAGCATGGGATGAAGACGATTATGTGCAAGACAATTTTCGGCATAAGGCACTTCACTGCAAATAGCGTAGCGTATATAATATAAGAAAGGATGGAGAGTGTTAGTTAGTCTTTCTCTTTGCCATCCGATTCTATAAAGCCCATCTCTTGCAAGAGACGATTGGGGGGAAAGAAAAAAAAGAAGACTTCCTTGGAAGAGGATTCTCAACAGCAGATATAGCAGGGGATATCTTAACTATAGCAAAGAGAGGATTCGATGCTTTCTTCTCTTAGATGTGGCATTACCGGTCTTTGCAAGAAGGGCTTGGCGGAGTAAGGTTTAGGCTTTCCCTTGCCCATCTGGGGATGAATCCGCTCTTAGGACAACTAGGCTGTTTGAAGGTGCGTAGCGGAGTGAAGTCAAAGGACGTAAGATAGAGGAAGTACAGATAAACATCCTTTTGCCTTTAGTGCGTAGGCGTAAGAGAATTGACGGAAGCCAAGCAGCGTCAAGACAAGTCTGTTGATGACTTTCTCCATATACCGAGTAAGTTGATAAGATCATCAGTCGATTAGCCGCATCTGAGATGAGTAAGAAGTAATCCCTTTTCCTTCTTTCTGAGCTATCGATTGGAGGGGAATCACTAATTTTTTTTATTTATTATTCTTCATTTAGTACTTAAACCGGGAAAGTCCTTCCTTTCCTTCTCTTTACGAAGCCTAATCCGCTGAATAAGGGGAATTTGCTTTCTCCTGCTAGTTTACCAAAGCGGATCATATGGCTTTATTTTTCCCCAGCTGCTACTCTGAAAGTGCCCTTTCAACCTTCAATTGCTTCCTGTGCTAGCGGTTGATGTGCTTTCCTTCCAGACGGCTACGAACTTGCTTAGCCCTCTTCTTATTCCCAGAATCCTTAGCCTCTTCCTAAATAAGGCCCCTCCCTAGTCCTTATTCTCTATTCCTTATAAAATGAAAGATTCATTCTTTAGCCAGATCAACATCCTTCTTCCTATTACCTATCTCCAGATCAAGATCCTAACATGATTTAAGCCATAACTCTACTATGGAAGTACTTAGTAATCCTACTTCCTATTCACTATCTACTTCCTTCGTCAGCCTTCCTCCATAGCTACCTTTGAAGGGAAAGCTGGCTAGACCAAGCCTAGTAATTTATTGAATAAGAAGGAAAAAGGCCACTCAGGTCTATATCTAGAAAGGAGGCTGGATTGGAAGATTGAGAGACCCGGGACAGTGCAGGTTTGCAGAGAGGCTAGAGCATTCCCTTCACTAAAATAGAATAGTAGGTAAGATTCACTAGCTAGAAGTTTACTGAGAAGGGTAGAGTTTGCAGTAATCGATGAGAGAATGGTAATGCTAAAGGTAGGAAGAAAGAAGGCTCATTCTATGCTGACCACTTACTATGGCTCTTCTCTCATTTGATTTTGGAATCTTATTTAAGCCAAGATTAGGCTATCGATTGGAGGAAGAAAGCATGCCTTTGTTGGTCACCATCACCACCATCGTTAACATCGGTACACTCCTAAATAAGGCCTACCTCCCTTCCATTCAACCAGAGCAGCGATGAGAACAGAGACTCAATTAGCTAAGCAATGCATCAACGGGAGGATTCTGAAAACATCTTCTCATATGACATTCTACTTTGAGCAAGTCACTTATGCCTATTCCTTGATAGGAGAGGGAAAAGCATTAGGCCGGCCAGTACCAGAACGATGATGAATAAGTCTGAGGTGGGTAGGTAGGAATCCGAGGATGAAACTTCTGTTGATGAAAGCATTCATACCATCATCTCTATCCCTTGCTCATTCTAGGCCAAGCTCTTCCCTTCTTAAAGTACTTTGCCTTCGGCATCTCACTTGAATTGGAGAATGTATTAAGCATAGGATCATCCAGAGTCTGTAAAGTCTACCTCGCTTAGCTCAACCTTATCCATAGACGATCTCTATCTCTTCATTGCTATGGTACTCTTTGTAGTAGGTAACTTTCTATACCTGAGCCACTTTACTAACCCTTAGCTTGTGTTCGATACCTCACGCCTTCACTTAATCCAAAAGCTTGCTTCGTGTTCCAACTCAGCGATATGAATACCATCGTTAGCAATAACTTCCCCTTCGCCTACAGGCCTTTCTTCACCTCTCCCTTTACTCTTCGTTTGTATTCCTTGTTCCTTCCATCTAAGCTCAAAGCTAGCTTCATCGCTAACGTAAGGCTGAATTGAATTTTTTTCCTAGAACTCTAGTTAGCGTTTCAGGACTGGGCTAAGAGAGACTGGAGTAGTTAAGAAGCAAGGAAAGGCAGAAGTCTTGGAGAACTGCTTGTGAATGGAGGGTTTAATAGTCAGTTGACAAGGCTACTTTCGAGTGAGTAGGTTTATTAGTTACTCTCAGTCAATCATTACTAAGGCGCAGGGATTGCTCTTGGATTGATTGCACTTTATAGCTAAGCTAGACAATTCCAGATTGATTCTGATTTCATTGATAGAACCCTGCTAGTTCAATCCTCACTTTCCATTCCTAGGGTTATTGAATACTTTACTTGCTTGCTATTGCTAGTTCAATCGTCAGCTCTTGCTTAGTCATTGGACTATATCCATTTGAGGGAAACTTTCTAAACACTACTGCATTTCGGAATTCATCCTTTCCTTCGCCCGATTCTCTCCCTCGTCCTAACGGTTCCTCATCTCTCATGTGGATTGGATTTGGCGACTGCTCTATCTATAGTTAGGGATGAGCTGACGACCATGCTACACCCGTGGGTCTGCTTTGAGAATGGCCTACTGAGCGCCTGCCTTGAGTATAATTCCCCGTCAGGTTGGAGAAACTACGACGTGTGTCTCGATCTTGACAACTGAATCACGACCGGACGCTATATTTAATCCGGGGTCTCGTTCATGCGGCGATGAAATTTGAAGACCAATGAAGAATCCCAACCCACCGGATTCGTTCTAGAACTTTCTATGCCCCCTTGTATAGGTTGGGCGAATCCACCGACTCACGTCGAATACGAACGCCTCTCTCGACAAACTAGCCCACGTCTTTCTATCGGACTAGACCGATAGAAGTAGCTTGTTCCGTGATACAAAACCCCATACGCTGCCACCATGTGAGAGTCGGTGCGTAATGGATCTACGCCTGCCTTCGAAAGCTCCATTCCTGTTTACCAGGATCCTGGAACCATTCCTTGATTGATTGAAAATCACGAGTCGAATTTTTCTCTACCTATTCGACTATCAAGCTCTTGACACCCTGTTTAGCCTAGCGCCCTCCTCCTCTTTTGTTCGCTTCGCTCTCCTCCCTCGACTAACGCCCGAAAAGAAAAAGATTTCAGTCTGAACCTAAAGCCCTACTATGGGCTTGAAAGAGCTCACTAGATTGATCGCAAGCAAAAGAAACCTTCAAACTCGCATTCGCATGTTGGTTGTTCTTCACTAAACATCGAGGTTTCAGGTGAAAGTGAAGGTTCGGATCGGACTCTAGTCTCGGCCTACGTCTCTTCAGGTCCGGTTTTCATTAAAGGGCTTCCTTCCTTGAAAGTACTTTTAGGATACCGCTTTAATAACGAAAATCAGATTGTATTTTTTTAGCTTCACTTTCGATAGGCCTACATCTCGCCTTCCACTACCGGAAGAAAAATGGATCTGCGACTCCCGGAACTTAGACGTACCGCTCACCGCAAAGAAGAGTTTCTGTACTACCTATTTATCCATAAAGGCTTGAGCGCATCGCTTTCCAACTGTGCCTATATTATTGCTTGAAAGTCACCCCCACCTCCCACGGCTACAGCCAGCACCAGGATGTGCCTATACCTTTATAGGCACCAGTTCATTCCGTCAATGAAGCAGCAGTCGGTTCTGATGATTATGCCGTTGATTCGGTAGATGAGTCACTTGGTTCGGGAAATACCAATACAAGGGCTAACTATATTCCTATACGGAAATGGACCGGAAACCATAAGGTCTGTTGCCGCAGACGTATCGGCACAACCATAGAACTCTCGACCATGTAATTCGGACATTGGTAATGTCTGATTCAAGGTCCCATCGGTAGGTAGCTTCCCCGGAATGGATAAAGTCCAGCTTTGACAGAGAGCACCTTATCGATGGATTGGATAGTTTCATCCGAAAGTGCGTGCTACCACTCGAACCTTTCCAACTGGTTCATCAATGGTGTGTTTTCGACCGGCATAGCACCAAAGGCGCCTGCCCCTGGAATAGAGAAATCGTTCCATTTATTTATCTGAGGGGGGCGCCCCAAAGAATAATTGGAGAGGATCTTAAACGACTTTTGGGGGCTTTTTCGGTCGAGTTGTTTTATAGACCGGGGTTGCCCAGGGCGGGGCCTGGCGGGAGAAAGATACTTCGGGGATAGAATTGGATAGAGAACCTGTACCAAGAGATGTGTCAATTGAATAACGCGAGAAAGCCTCAAATCCCGCCCAACTCTATTGAATGAATCATTCCACCTGAACCCACAGGTCAAAGGGGAAAGCAACGAGGAATTTCAAAGTGGAAAGGAAAAGGGCAGTTCCAAACGAAGGACCCAGTCTCAAGGGGCAAGCTTCCCGGTGTCAAAGTGTCAAGTCCCGAGGGCTTGTGTCCGCCGAAAGCTGCCTTTTTTCTTGTTTGCCTTTCCTTGCCTCTCACCTTTCGGTTCATTGCAAGCTTGCCTAAGGTGGGGGAGGATGGCTCGTTTTCTCCACTCGCAGCTCGCAGGGCTCCCATTCGCTGATGGGCGGGGAGCAGCTGATAATCAAACCGATTGCCCCCCCAGCTTATAAGGTATTCCAAGGGGGATTTTCCAGGTCAAGAGTGTCATGAGTGGGATAAGGAGTTGATAGAGCTTTCCCTCTAGTTGACAATACTTCTTATCCACAAACTGTTCCTAGTGTGGCATGCCTTCCTCGAATATGAATAAGTACTCGTGTAACGGCAGATAAAGCCGCGAAGGCGTGCCCTTGTTCTTTGGTTGGATTGTCTTTGTCTTTGGTGTACCCCCTCCTGGGGTTAGTGGGCTGGCACAAACACTGGATCGAAATCGCGCCGGTATGTATTCTTGTCATCAGCCACTTGCTCGACCATTCATTTACTGAGCTATTTTTAGAAATTGGAATAGTTTCTCGCTATATGAGCGTGAAAGTTCAACGATCAAAAGATGCCTTCTCGAGCTAAAAGCTCGTTTATTCTTTTCATTCGTGCATCTGGGCTTGTAGTTGCGTTGCAAGCAATTCTCTCTGTCAGGCATACCCGATAGTGTCCCCCATTTCGTTTCGCTTTCGAGCGAGGTCCTTATTTCTTTTATGCAATTTCATTTCTTCTATAACAACAGGATGCTATTGCTTGCTGGCTACGAATCCCATTTCACGAAATGACTTTCCTTTCTTAGACTAAGTCTCTTACTCTTACTTGAGATCTTATCTTGTATTCTTTATAAGCTGTGTTACGAGTTCTAGCAAGCCTTAAGCTAGTTATAATTTATATTATAAAATACATCAAAGTGAGTACAGCAAGTCTTGAATCAGGTTTTTCCAAGGGTTGGAAGTTAGCCTTTCGTTTCTAGTCCTTGGTCATCAAGATCAAGCGAGTAGGAAAGGAGTGAGCCCCAAAAAGGTAAGGTTATAGGTCCAAGGGTCGCTCCTTCCATTTTTATCTATCATATCCTAGATAACTTACTGCACTTCCCCGTGATGGCTAACCTCCTTCTTTATTTCGGGGCTTGGCGTAGGGGCAATGGCTTTACAGGCGTAGAAACTTTTCTCCGGGTATTGTTTCTGTTGCAAGCAAGGGGTTAGGCTCGAAGCAACTAGGCTATCAGGGATCCACGGCCTTTCTTCCGTTTCTCAATATCAACTCCCGATTCTCGCTCCATTTATATCTATATTGATATAAAAAAGTATTTCGTTTCGCTCGTACGTTCAATTTAATCACTTCGTAACCTTTACTTGATCACTGGACGGCTTTACCTTTGCTTTCAATCTGTCTTGTGTCACGTAAGCAAAACTCACTTGTTGGCTTACACAACTAGGCGTTAGGAGCGTAGAAGCGAGAGTGGGGTAAAACGAGTGTAATATACTTTACACGAGAGGTCAAGAGGCGGTGCCCGTATGGTTACCACCTAAAGCGGCTCTAGACTTTCCACCCAGGCGTAAAAACGGTTATTGACAAAACTTAACGATTAAGCTTTGCATGGGAAGCTGCCACCTGTCTGTAATAGGAACCGAGTCGCAAAAAGCAGGAGTTTCATCAGCATCGAGTTCTTGAGCCCACGGAACGGGGAGTGTTAACGAGTCACTAACCCGTAGTGCGTAAGAGTCACGTACCCCTTAGTCTGGGTAAAGCTTCCTAAACCTCGCGATTCGACCGTTGGAGCTGAGTCAATCTTGCCAAATTGGCAACTTGAATGTCTGGGTCTGTCCTATAGAATTGCTCATGGAACTTGCTTTCCAGATCGTACCAACTGTTAATAGAGTTTGGAGGGATGTTCATATACCAGGGGAAGGCCGATTTAGTAAGAGAGTTGGCAAAGAGCCTCAACTTGAGGTAGTCCTTGGACCTAGCTTCCCCGCACTGGACCGAGAACCGAGCTATATGCTCAATAGTCGACTTCTTCTCCTCACCGGAAAAGAGAACAAACTCAGGCACCTTATACCCCTTTGGAAACTGATGAACTCGGTCGATCCAATCAGGGTATGCTTTCCTAGCCGTCGGCCTCAGATGGACGAGACAAAGAACGCAACTCAGGGGGCGAGAACTCAGAGAGGTGGAGGTCCGGACAAGGCTAGAGCCAAGCAGAGGGATGGAGTAGGGGACGGTTGGTGAAAGTAGGCACGAGTGGAGAGGCAGGTGAGGAAGCGCAGGTGTAAAAGTCGAGTCTAGTATTTTTGCTTTCTTTCGTAGGCGAGTGAGAAGCGAGAGTGCAGGCTCGCCCCGAAAGCGAGCCGGGAGCGATCAAAGGCGATAAACGCTTGATTGTATTCTTGACTGATTCAATTGATAACGAGAGATAAAGGTACCCCGACCATGCCCAAAGGGGTTTAATAACTAGTAGTGGCGTGCTGAACTGAAAAGTACGGTGAAGCTTTCGGAGCGTAGTGAGGTGAGCCAGTGCCTGTTGGTGGTCAAGTCCCAGTGGAAGTGGAAGTTGTTGGGCGTTCAGGTTGCAAAGGAAGTTGGTGGGCTAACGGTGGTCCAGGTAAGGTAGGTGGGGAAGGCTCGCCACGAGATCGACCGATAGCTTTGACCCAACCCCGGAAGCGGAAGTGCCAGAGAGACGATCTTTGTGAGGCAGAGTGACATTCCAAGGTCAGGTATAAGGTGCTACGGGAACGATGTCTCAAAGGTCAGTGCCAAGGGCTCAACGCGGAAGCAATCCGCTGCTCACAGGGACCGTGCGGGCTGACGCTCTTCTCTCTCAGGCAAAGAAATGTGATTTTAACTTTCGCTGGTTCAAGGTAGGCTGCTTAAGCAGAGGTTGTTGTTGGCGTGAGTGAAGGCGTTCCTTCCGGTGGGCATGACGAAGCTAAGCTGGAACTAATTACGAAAGCATAATCGTTTTCAAGGCTAGGGAAGGCTAGGGCATAAAAGGCTAACAGCTTTTCCGAGTCAAAAGCGGCTAAAAACACTCAGCCATAAGTTCCGGTTTCACCACAGTACAGGGCTAAATAAAGGGGCTCAAGGTTGGCATGACGAAGCGTCGGGCATCAAAGCTACCGGTTTCAAAGTTCAGTTCTAACGGGCGTTCGGAAAGGCTTGAAATCGTAACGTACAGGTAGACTTTGCCAAGGCAAGGAAAGTAGTAAGAAAGATATCGATGGAGCGGGCAGAACCTCGAGTAAGACAACCAACCCTGGAGGCCATGGCTTGGCTTTATCCCGTAGGTAGTAAGAACAGAGAGAGCCTTCTGTGCTAGCAATACAGAGAGGTGGGGATTGAATGAGGCGAGCGCTGACTGCAGCAAGACCACCAGACCCTAAAAAGAATAATAACAACGTTCAGCAAGCCGAAGCCAGCCAGACAGGCACCACCAGATACAGGGCGGGCAGTTACTCCACCGAATCAGAGGGCGGATACCCGGACCAAAAGGAGTGAGCTCCGATCTACGCGGAGAAAGCTAAACAAAACGGACTTCACACAGAGGGGGGAGCCGGGCGTAGAACTCTTAGTTGAAAAACGTTTAAAAACTTAAGTAGTGGTGGCTTAGCCTCGAAAGCTAGAAGTGCAGATTCGAACTCCGCTGAAGCTGCTAAAGAAAGTCAAGATCACCTGCCTGTGCCCACATCCCTGGCAAAAAGTGACATCACCGACCGGATCGGCGAGTCAGAGGCAGCTTAATAAGCTCGACAAACTGGAGACGACTAAGTTGACGTCATCAGCTGGTCAGAGGAAGTTGACTAAGCTAGACCAGAGAGAGGGATAGGACGTTTACGCAGTGAAACCAGCGAGCGGAAAGAGCGAGCCAATCTTGAGTCAATAAGATGCGATAAGAGCCCTTTTTTTAGCCAGTTCCTGTGCCTGGGATTCATTCCAGTCTGTAAAGTTAAAGTAATCTGGTGGATGGGGCCCGCCTCACCATTCCCCTTCTCCAAAGAAATCAAAAAAGAAAAATCACCATGAAAAAGGCCTGCCTTTCAGTACGTGAAAGAAGTTCTGCTCTTTACGTGAAGTGCTTTCTCTTTCACTGTCTTACTTTGGCCCCTCTCCTGACCGATAAAAGGATTCAATCCAGCCCCAAACAGGGTAGCCCGGGGCTGGATTGAATCCTTTGATCCTAGTAGCGAACCGTTCCCACAATCATCTTTCTTGTACCTCGATAACCAAATCCCACATGTACTATCACGAGGAACTGGCTTTCACAATAACAATAAATAAAGGGAAGTGCGCCGGGAAAGCAACCGGAGATGCTGGTTCAATTCCTGCTTGTGAATCAAAGAAAACAAAAAGGGGAGGCTCACCGACCGGAAGTGAGGAGCCAGAAAGCATCGATTTCCAGGTCTATCTATTAGACGTTATTTTACCGATGCGAGTGCCGAGTTGTTTCGAGTATCCGAATCCTTCTATTACATGCCAATCCCAGAGACTCGAGGGGCCTAAGGCTATTCCTTACCTAAAAAGAGAAGCAATTCCTAAAGAAAAGAAAAGAGAAGATAGATATAGCCCTCCCGGGCAGAAGCAAATGCACTTTTGTAACAGAAGTCTCAAGAGAAGAAATTACACTTAATGGGCTTCCGGTACTCCTCTCTCCACTCCAAAAGGGACGAAGTGACTCTCTAATTGGAGAAGATTTGATAAAGCGACCAATGGCTAGCCGGATAAGATCTTTTATTTGATTAGGACCGGCAGGGTGGATGGAAAGCCTTACTACTTGAGGGGTGAAGGAAAGAGAAAGAAAGTAGATGGCTTGCTAGCTTTCCCGAGAAGATAATCCGCTATCCCCGCTTTCAATAGTCCTTCTTTTAAACTTGTCACAAGACGGGATTCACTCAGATAATGAATAATGCTTTCAAAGGGGCTTCCTTACTTACTGGTACTGGATTAAGTCATCTAACTTAATAGCTTGCTCCCCCATTCCTTTCCAGAAATTAAGGAAGTTCAAGAGACTTTGTTACTGGCCCAAAAGGCGAAGGACTAGAACTTCACTTGAAAAAGGGACAGGCACAGGTCGGGATGGCGGGGAACTCACAAGAGAACTCCCAATAGCTCTGGCAGGGAACTCTATCTTTCGGGGATAAGTTATTATCTTAGGACAGGCTCGCAAGCAGAGGCAGAAGCACTCGAACTCGCTCGTTGGCTTGTTTGGTAGCTCAGCATTCTAGGTAATCCTATTAAGAGTATAAATGGGAGGACTTATGACTAGAAAGAAATGAATTCTCTAATCCGCTATCACTAGCTTTAGGCACTATAGATCCAATCCTCTAATCTATTTTATATGCTTAAGGTCAGAAAAGCGTACAGACCCCCAAAAAAAGGAACTCACACTCGATTCAGTTTTATCCCACACGGGATAGAAGAAAACTGGAAATAGCTTTCTTGCGTAATAAGACACTTATCCCAATAGATGCAAAGGAAAGATAGCCCTCCCCAAGAGTGAATTATTAAATTAAAAAAAAAATGTATCTCTTATCTGGCAGTGACAGCAAGCGCTTTCTTAATAAAGATGTTCAAATTGATACTGGCTAGCTTAAGAGTTTCTAATATGGGATTTCCCTTTCCTTTGGCTTAAAAGATTCGATACTGCTGACTGAAAAGTGAAAAGCTTGCCCAGAAAGAAATAGGTTTGAATAATAGCCAATGTTCAACCAATATTCAAAGGGGAAACGAGAACAAATGCCAGTGCTTAGGAATGCCTGGGAGAAGGAATAGAACTACATCGGGTTACCTCTCCAACTAGAACTGCAAGGTCTTAGGACGACTTTCTTACCCAAGGGATGAAATCACTCAAAAAAACGAGATCCCAGGAAAGGAAAAAGCCCCAGAGAAGGGGGGAAGAGGCTCAGAATAGGGCGTGATAGAGACAGGGATAGGCACTTACCTTGTAACAGCCTACCGGTGACCGCCTCGTCTATGTACTCGGCGCCTTTGGGCGGAGCTTTCTCGATCAACTATCTCCCTTTAAGACCAAGGGTAGATAGGAAGCGAACTCTCTCACGACGTTCTAAACCCACTCTAATTTTGTGCAGGTGATTCTTCTTCAATCTAGCCCGCGATAACGAGGGCCTTCACTCGAAAGCGAGTTCTTCGATAAGCGAGAATGAGCGATCCACTATATCGCTAAAAAAGGGTGCACCTCTCAGTAGAAGGGCGTAGCGGTGACTCGACTGAAAGGATATAGTGGAATAAAAGAAACGAAAGGGTAGAAAGTTCCTTTTTAACGTGAACCGGTCTGTTGCAACTCTCTCAACTTGCAACGCGCTATATACTCTACTCCACATTTTCGGGGTGGAATTGCTCTCGTTTGAGCTCTTGTGCTAATGGTGCACCGATTGTTTTGAATGTCTTCAACCTTCGATCGCCACCACAGTTTGGCATCCCCAGTGAAGTACATTGTGGCTATGGTAACCTTGTGCTCCTCTGAATCGGTTCGGACCACCCGACAGTCTTGTTCCATGTCAAAGAGAAAGTTCTCATCTACCTCTTTGGCATCTATATTACCCCCATAGATAGGCCCGGGGTTCTGGCAATTTCACCCGTCCAGTCTCAAGCATCGAAGGTCCGAAATAAAATTGTTGGCATTGCGCATCAACAGACTCACCTTGGCATTGAGCTCCTGCAAATCATTTTGCAAGGTATTCACGGTCTCTTTTACATTATCTGTAAAAAATTCAAAAGCGTCACTTTGAGAGGCCTCAAGCTCTGTTGGCCGATCCGAAGAACTAGGGAGTATCGCTAGATGATTCTCAAGTTCAGAAATCTTTACTTCGAGCGTCTCAATGCGCTTAGTTTGAGCTGCGGACAAAGCCACCTCAAGGTCTTTCTCTAATGCTTCGATGCGAGCGATCTTGGCACTTTTGGCCATGGTGCTTTTATATCCCACAATCGATTTGAAGCTCTGATACCAACTTTCACGGGCCCAACTAGTCACTCCCCCCTAAAGAGCATAAGGAGCGTGTGAACTTGTGGTAGAAGGAGACATCAAGATGCTGGAGGTGTCACACCCCTTGAAATTACAAAATAAATGCATTTGTCAAGTACAATATTTCCACTCCCATGTTCTCCACAACTATACTACATGTAAAAGAATTGGCCTATGACACTCTCCCCCACTCAAATGGTCGACGTCCTCGTTTCCGGGATTCCTCCACTTGACTAGAAACTCGCGGCGTGGCCTCCGTGACACTGTGATGACTCTCTCCGCTAGTCTCTCTTCCGCTTCTTTGCTCGGTTGTCGCTTGCTGTTGATGGCTGGTCGATTGCGCTCTGCATCTTCTGGATCAGCATGATATGGCTATGGCTTGAGAAAACTGACATGAAACACTGGGTGGACTTTCCACCAATCTGGTGGATCAATCTTGTATGAAGCTTTGCCCACTCTATGACTGGAACTGGCCCTTCATACTTGCGGATGAGTCTTTTGTCTTGATTTCCGAGGAATCTGAGTTATTCTGGAGATAGCTTCACCAATACCATGTCGCCAACCTTAAATTCTGGAGGCCCATGTCTGCCCACTTCTTCATGCGCTTTGGGGCTTTCTCAAGATAAGCTCGAGCAATGTCTGCATTTTGCCTCCACTCCTTGGTGAAATTGAAGGCCTGGGGACTCTTTCCTTCGTACTTGTCAACGGTATTTGGTAACAATGGTTGTTGACTTGTAACAAGCTCAAAGGGACTTTTGTTAGTTGAAGAGCTCTTCTAGGAGTGAAAACATAATTTTGCTACATCAAGTAGTTGCACCCGGTTGGCATTAACGAAATGTCGCAAAGACTCTTCAAGGAGAACATTAAACTGCTCTGTCTTGGCCATCAGTTTGTGGGTGATAGCTAGAGGAGATCTTTCATTTAGATCCCAGAAGGTTCCTGTGAATCTTGAGTCCTGATCACTGACAATGTTCTGTGGCACACCCCAATACTTAACAACGTATTTGAACAATCCAGCAGTCTTTTTGGCGGAACAGCTTTTTGGAGTGGGGATAAAGGTTGCATATTTTGAGAGTCTATCCACAACCACCAGAATACAACTGTTGTCCCCCACCTTCGGAAGGCTTGAGATTCAATCTAAGGGGAAACTCTCCCAAGGCCGACTTGGTACTGGGAGTGGTTCCAAGAACCCTGCGGTCTTCTTCCTTTCAACTTTATCTTGCTGGCAAAGTTAGACAAGTTTTGGTGTACTCTATTGCATCGTCTTTTATTTCTGGCCAATAGTACCCTTGCTTTACTAAGGCGAAAGTCCTCTGCCAGCCCAGCCCGGATGACCCGCCCGTCATGACATTCTCGTAGGAGTACCTTCCTAAAATCTCCAACCTTCGGTACAAACAATCGGTGCCCCTTTCCTTTTTGTCATCAAAAGTCCGTCCTCCACCCAGAACTGACGGGTCTTCCCTTCTCGCATCAAATTCAGGAGGGCTTGAGCCGTAGGATCTTTAGACTAATTCTCCTTAAGATGTTCCCGCACTGAGGTTGCCACTTGGCTGGCGGAGGTGTGGGAAAGGTATTTTAAAGCTGCTAGTTCTGCTTTCCGGCTAAGAGCATCTGCTATTTGATTGGTTTGACCCGTCTTATATTCAAAGTTAAAGTCGAACTCCGCCAAGAATTCCTGCCACCGTGCGGGGGAGCTTTGGCTGCGTAAGAAAATGGCTCACTGCAGTCTTATCTGTCTTCACTACAAACTTGGACCCCAATAAGTAGTGTTTCCAGACCCTAACCTAAGGCAATGGATTACTTCCAATAGATCCTTTTCTTGTGCTGTGTATCTTGTCTCTGGGTCGCTCAGTTTACGACTCTCATATGCAACTGGGTGACCTTCCTGCAATAGGACTCCCCTAAACAAAAATCTGGGGCATCCGTTTGTACCTCAAAGGGCTTCATTACATCTGGAAGAGCAAGTTTGTTCTGGGTCACTTATCATCGCCTCTTTCAAATCGTCAAAGGCCACTTGGCATTTTTTAGACCAGTTCCAATCTCGTCCCTTCTTCAAAAGATCAGTCAGAAGTGTAGCCCTTCGTGAGTAGTCCTTCAAAAAGCGACGATAGTAGTTAGCTAGTCCCAGAAAGGACCTAAATTCCGTCACATTATTGGGGGTCTTCCGGGTCGCCTTCACCTTCCCCAAATCCATCCGAATGTGGCCATGCTCAATGATATGGCCCCAGAACTTGATGCGTTGTTGGGCAAAGGCACATTTTTCTCTCTTCAAGTAGAGTTCAAGTAGAGTGGGTTCTCGCGCAATTTGTTGAAGACCAGTCGAAGGTGTTCCACATGTTCTTCCAAAGATGAATTAGAAAGCACAATGTCGTCTAGATACATCACCACGAACTTCTCGAGATATTCATGAAATACCTGATTCATCAAGGTACAAAAGGCATAAAAGAAATTCAAAAGCCCCATACCGAGTAACACAGGTTGTCTTTGGTTCGTCTCCCTCAGAAATTCTAACTTGATGATACCCCGACCTTTAATCAAGTTTAGTGAAAAATTTTGCATTGCTCGGTTAATCGAATAGATCTGCAACGAGAGGAATGGGGTTTTTGTTCCAGGAATGAGTTCAATCTCGTGATCCACCCTCCTTCGTAGTGGCAAGGCAAGGACTTTTCCTGGTTACCCGGCTGCTGATTGCTTTCGGAGTAGAAAAGGAAGGGTGTCTAAGTCAAGCCCATCTAAGTCAGAGCAAAACATTCTTATTCTTAAAACTTCAAAGCTTGGGCTTGAAGATCGCCTGCTTGGAACACCATTAGATCATCCGCAGATGAGTGAGGTTCACACTTAGGATGATAGGGCAAGAAGGCCTTCAGCAGCAGCAAGACCATCATATCAAAATATCCTAAAACCCTTTTCAAAGACATAGATTCCTCAGAAGTAATTTCAGTGATGAGAGAGTCACAATCATGATTGGAGAGGGAAAGCTCTTTCTGAATTACATAATAAAGTTTATGGATATGGATGTACCTTTTTTTTTAAAGAGAAACTTGCTTTCGGGGCTTCGGTAAAGATACCTTTTGGGTCGTTTTCGGCGGTTATTCTTCGTATATTTGGCCGAGGCGGGTGAAGATATAGCCAGCTTCTGATTGCAGCAAGTGAATTGCTCTTGGCTTGGCGACTCTACTTTATGTCTTCTTTTGGCATGTCCTCGTTTGTCATCACGGTTTGCTACTAGCACCTCCGGGCCGGGTCCCGAGCACACCTTCTCTTCTGGTCGATCAAGTGAACGTACATTGCGAGTTGAATCAAAGCGAGATACTTGGTGTAGGGCTTTCATTGGGCTCTGCAGTGGTAGAATCTGGCGTTTGGTCTTATGTTCCAACTGTTCCAATGTAGGAGTGGAAACACGGTTCAATCAAAACAAACGGACGGGAACCTAGAATTCGTGGGTTCAATTCCTACTGCTGGATGCACCAATTATGAGTTGGGTGCTTTAACCATTAAGCCATTAAGGGCAGTTTCACTCGAAAAACGGGTCCTAATTGTCAGTAGCTTTTCCGGGGGGCCAATATACTAGCTTGAGACTTTTTTTAATTAAAGTGAGCGAATGTTCTAGCCGGAACGTAAGGTTTCAAAGCAAAGTAGTCTACTCGCTCAACCAGCTGTTCATCATATCCAAATAGGGAGTAGGAATTCGGAGGGAGAAGAGACCAACTTGGTATTCGGGAGAGATTGAAAATACATAGCATAGCTAAGTTTGATTATGTGCTCTAGTTTCCAATCGAGATGAACTTGCATCTGATGATCTAAGCCTACCACTTGTCTCATATGCCGCTGCGGCTTCCTCTTTTTCTATGGGTGCTGATATAGATGTTGGTACAGGGGCTGGCTCACCTGCGAGAGGTCTAGGCCTCGATTACCGACCTTTCAATGGAATCTAACCTTCCTTGACGCCTTTTGCACGATTCTTCGACTCCCATCTGAAAGACTCCGAACGTGTTGGAAATTAAAGAAGAAAAACCCTTACTAGCATGAAAGCGTGAGTCAGCTTCCCGGTAGGTCGTGCTATGACACCGGCGCCAACAGTAGATGAACGTAGTCAAATATTTTTATACTTTCCTTCTGATTAATCTCATTCATGTTGGAATAACCTTTGGAAGATGCTTCCAAGGGCAGTTAGCCTAGATAGAAAACTCCACGGTTTCGGGGGACTATACCACATAAAAACGGAGGGGTTCCGAGGGTTCCATCAGCAGTTAAGTTGAGACCTCCATCAATTTGAGCTTTCATACGCACAGCAAGATCTGCGTGAGCTGCATCTGGTTAATCGCCTAAGTAAGTAGTATCTAACTCCGAAGGGGAAAGCCCTAATTGTTCCGATCTATAACCACTTGAGGCCTATGATCGAGCTACTTCTGCTCCTACACCTTCTTCACTTGAGCTGTCATAGAATAGTTCTTTCTCGACGAAATGGAAATAGGGTCTACCGGGAAGCTGGTTTAGGATGTCTTTGCATTCCCACCACTATCGAGTCGAGTAAGAAAACAGCATGCTAAGAGCCGTGAGTGGCTTCCTAGACTTCCTCCTTTCGAGGGTTGACCGCCTAAGCTTTGAAATAGAGCTTCTCGCACATGCCTCGACGTCGCCCTTTTGCATCCATCTAATCGTCCAGCTACAGATTTGAATGCAAAGAGTAAGGCGCAGCGGTAGAAAAAAGGCACTTTATGAGGGCTTTTTTATAGTCTTTCTCAGTTCCAGGCAATCCAGGAAATCCATCAAGACAGATAAATCTAGGCTGGATGCTCCTTGCTTGTGGAGCGGCATACCGCATACCGAAAAAAAGAAGAAAGAGTGAGGTGACGATTAGTACCGCCAAAGGTTTTGAAAGAGAGAAAACCGAATCTATCTTGATGCAGACCTGGTTAATGACTGGGGGTGTAGGACGGCAAGAATTGGCTTTCGATCAAAGGGATGAAGAGCATGATATAACGCATTCAACCCTTCCCTCACTTCCAAATGTGGAATTATCTCCCCGCGGACTTACTAATTAGGGGAAAGGGCTTATCCATCAACCCGCATAAATAGAAAGGCTATCATAACCGATTCCACATTTTTAGTCAACTGCAGAATGCGATTCTTCAACCGGGTTTATCAACGATTACGAAATGGTAAACACGTGTTCGAGTCAAGTTCAACCATCAATCCATTCTTTTAGTCTTCAGGAGTCACTTAATGGGTCTGCTTTCTTCGCTGTTGCAAGTACAAGCACGGGGGAAGCGGAGAGGCAGTTAACGACCGTGCTCTCCAGCGCGAGGGACGTCTTTCCAGAAAAACAATAGGTCGGGAATTTCTATCTGGAATGCGGGCTCATTCGAAGCGTCTTCATACTCAACTCCCGCTTTTATGATTATCCTCCGGACCCTCGTTTTGATTGACCTTTTAGTTAAGCAGCTTTGGAATTCCTTGCTGTTAAGTAAGTTGGAAGCTAGCTACTTGCTTGTTAAAGGTGCTTGCCCGCTTCTATTCGTAGATCTGGAGTTCTGCCCTATAGCGGATTTAGCTACTTTCAATCCTTAGTATTGGTATCGGGTATTAGGTGAGAAGGCGCCTATCTCATAGCTGTTACTGTGCTTTCTGGACCCCTTTCCGTGCGCAGCTACGCACCTTTCGTTTAAAAGCAAGTATCTTTTATTTGAGACTAAGCTGTAAGTAAAGTAGTATGAGTTGAAGTGAAGTGCGCTAGTAAGTAATAATAAGTATAGGGTAACACTGTTGTCTGAGCCAAAGACGTATGACTTGAGAAAGTAAGATCTCCGCTCTGTTGTCGGGAAAAGGAGCCGTTATGGTACTTTAGAATAAGAATAATAGGTACTAATAGTAGAATGCAACTAATGGGTTCTTTTAGCCAAATCCAGGCTTTTTAGTTTGTATCTAGGCAGCTACTCTCTAGCTTCCATCTATTCTTCCTTCTCTTATGGTACTTGAAGCCAAGTAAAGGCAGCTTTCTGTTGAGTTATATTCTTTCAGATCTGAGATTTAGTCGTAGAGCCTGAGTTAACCAAACTAGTAATCTAATCAGTCATCTAATCTTAGGCTTCGCTACCGTACTTATCGTCCAGCAAGTAACCCACCTTACCCCCCCTCAATCTCAGTAAGGAGTTAGGAGGGTTTCGGGCTAGGAGTTGACCCAAGGCGTCTATTCAGATAGTAGTTCCCAAGTATGATATGAAATAGGAGGTAATAGAGTAAAGTCCTTGTCCTACTCTAATACAAGTAAGTAGCTAAGGTTACCTTAATCCGCTGAAGCAAGGATTGGTAAGCTCCGGAGCAAGAGTAACTGTAGTTGCTACGTCCGGTCCCGTAACTGCGGGCAGCTCGAGTTCTAGTTCTTTACAAGACAGATGGGAACTGTAGCTAATAAGTGTGCCCTAAGTGTAATCCTACTTAAGTGGAATCCTACTTATACTCTTTCTACTATATTAGCATGTCGGGTTCCAAGTTATTAGTAGCTAGGCAGCTAAGCCAGTAGTAGTTCAGTTCAGGTCGGGGCATGAAGCTACAGGTTCTATTTTCGGTTGTGAGACAGAGGTCAGAGGCCCCCTGTTATATAGGTAGCCATGCGCGTTAATAGATCTTCTTCTATACTAGTAGTAGGAGTAATGAGTGAATCGGTTTCTTAGGCAAGTTTTTGTTTCTTTATTAGAAGGATAAGCACGGTTATTGCTCTTTGTCCCAACATGGAGCCGAGGTAGCTACACCGTTTGAAGTAGTTAACGAAGGGAAATAAGTCCATTTGAGTGAAGATTGGATAGTTGCCCGCTCCTTAGGTCTGCTTTCATACGTGCTGGTGTTCGTGTTCTGTTGGTTTTTCTGTTCTGTTGTGGGAAGGGGGGATTTTCGCATCTACAAGTTGAGAGTGTGCTGGGGCAAGTGGGCTAACCCGAACTCCCTGTAAGGGGCTTTTCCTTCAATAGGAATAAGGGTAATGTAACTCTTGTTTGAGAACTTTAGCTACGTACTTAGGTTAGTTAGCTCAGCTTCTCCTATGTCTATTTGGATTAAGGAAGTGGGGTAATGGGCAGACAAGGAGGTCCTAATAATGGTGAGTCGAATCGGGTGCGGCTTCCGTTCCAAGGCTTTTATGCCCCCGTTCAGGCCTTATTTAAGATAGGAGAATGGGGTTAATAAAGCAAGAGACTCTGGGTTTTGCCTAAGGCGAGTAGCATACTCCGGTTTCAGTGAATGTGTGGAAGGCAGCTCTGTTTAGCCAGCAAGCATAGGAAAGAAACCCCCCCTGGTAACTTACTATTAATGCTAATCCATTAGTTCTAGCTCGAAGTTTGCCCTTAGTTGTCTCGAAGTTAGCTGCTTGGCATGAGTAGCTTGGGCAGTCTTAGTGAGTAGCTTGGCTTGCTCATGCGGGGCTTTGGAAAGAAAGTAACCAGGGAATTCATATACTAATCTTCTAATCAGAAGTTTTTTTGTTTAAAAGTAGATCGGGAGTTCAAGCAGATGTTAAATTAAGGTGAGGTTTACTATTCTAGTCTACAGGCCATTTAGCTAAAAAAAATCCTGAGTATCG